GGGTTGCCCAAAGGCAGTATATAGAGCATACCCAGTAAAACTTACAAGTAATCCAGATATAAAGATGGCGACTAGGGTTGCTGTTTCCATTATTATAGAATTGAAAGACCACAAGGGGTCTATGCTAAGATCGTTTATTTACAATGGAATGGTATACAAAGTCAACAGATAATAATGAATACAAACTAAGATTTATGGCTACACAAACTGTTGAAGATAGTTCTAGGTCTGGTCCAAGAAGCACTACTGTAGGGAAGTTATTGAAACCGTTGAATTCCGAATATGGTAAAGTAGCTCCTGGATGGGGAACGACCCCTTTGATGGGTATTGCAATGGCTCTATTTGCGGTATTCCTATCTATTATTTTGGAGATTTATAATTCTTCTGTTCTACTGGATGGCATTTCAGTTAATTAGACTGAGAAGAATCTTGAAGTCCTAGCTTTTCGTTCGATACAAAAAAGTAAAGTATGTAGGTCTAAAAATTTTAGCCTTTTCTCCTTTGGTAGTTCGACCGCGAATTTTTTTTCTGCATTGTATATTTCCGGAATATGAGTGTGTGACTTGTTAGAATTGACCCTATGGATAGTACAGAGAATGGGGTCTGTCATCTTTATCAAGATGTTTTTACTTCGTCGGATATTCAGTCAAGTATCTGGAGCACGAAATAGATCAAATAGATCATAAAGTATTCGAACTATGATTCATACTTAATACTCAGACCTCGTAGCCGGACTTCTTTCCGTTCTATCTTTTAATAAATCAAAATAGTTTTCTGCTTTTATTTGAAACTCGTATTTGGATTCTAGCTATTTTTTTGATTGAATTAAGTGATGATCCAATGGTTCTCACTCAGTGAACTTTGGACTTTGAAGGTTTCATTGAATTATCGTGGTTCTCGTATGAATCTGAGGTTTCAATTGATTAGTTAAGTAGGGTCTTAACAAGAGAATTCCTATCAATAATAAAGAAAACACGAAGAAATCCGCTACCAAATAAAAAAGACAATAAAAATAGGTAATCTAGAAAATTCAAGAGGCCTGTAACGATCAACACAACATAAAGACGTATGAGCTTACTTGATTTTTTGGCATTTAACCACAAATTTCGCGTTTTGACTCTTTCATATCCTTAAATAATATTGAATGAGAGGGAAGTTTAAAACTTTCTATTCTATATCCGTTTCAATAAGTATTTGAATCTTTTTTTTTTTTTTGTTTGAGCTGTACGAGATGAAATTCTCATATACAGTTCTTGGAGGGGGAGTAACTTTATTTACCTATCTCAATAAAGTTTATGATTGGTTCGAGGAACGTCTTGAGATTCAGGCGATTGCAGATGATATAACTAGTAAATATGTTCCTCCGCATGTCAACATATTTTATTGTCTAGGAGGGATTACCCTTACTTGTTTTTTAGTCCAAGTAGCTACGGGATTTGCTATGACTTTTTATTACCGTCCAACCGTTACTGAGGCTTTTGCTTCTGTTCAATATATAATGACTGAAGCTAACTTTGGTTGGTTAATCCGATCCGTTCATCGATGGTCGGCAAGTATGATGGTCCTAATGATGATCCTGCACGTATTTCGTGTATACCTGACCGGCGGTTTTAAAAAACCTCGCGAATTAACTTGGGTTACTGGTGTGGTTCTGGGTGTATTGACCGCATCTTTTGGTGTAACAGGTTATTCTTTACCTTGGGATCAAATTGGTTATTGGGCAGTCAAAATTGTAACAGGTGTACCTGACGCTATTCCGGTAATAGGATCGCCTCTTGTAGAATTATTACGCGGAAGTGCTAGTGTTGGACAATCAACTTTGACTCGTTTTTATAGTTTACACACTTTTGTATTACCTCTTCTTACGGCTGTATTTATGTTAATGCATTTCCTAATGATACGTAAGCAAGGTATTTCTGGTCCCTTATAAATAATATAGATTCTAGATATTTGTAATTACTCATTTATCTTATTACTTGGTGAAGGAACGATAGTATTTTATTGCTATAAATATGGATTATTAGAAAAATAAGACATGTATTTGGATATTTCCCTTCAACTCTACAATATTGTATTATTTTTTTGACATAAAAAGTTGAAGGGAATTCTATGAAGAGAAAATGGATTATGGGAGTGTGTGACTTGAACTATTGATCGGACCATGCAGAAATATGACTTTATCTGCCACATTGGAATTCACAATCAAATGTGTCTTTGTTCCAACCACTGTGTAAGCCCCATACAGGGGATAGGCTGGTTCACTTGAAGAGAATCTTTTCTATGATCATACCCGACGATGCCGTGGATGAGTGGGCTCCGTAAAATCCAGTAGATTAAGGGATGGAACATAATCAGGATTATGTTTTTAGCTATTTTTTACTAAAAAAAAAAAAAAGAAAAATTAATAGTATGTAAATGCATTCATTTCCTCTGCATCGACTCGATTTATGATACTATCGGAGTTAATACAGGATCTAATGAAGAGTAGAGGGTAGACTCC